TTTGGATCTTCCAAGTCATTCCCGCAGGAGATCCGGACCGATTTTTTTCTGATCCTTCGATAAAAAGATTCATTCTCTTCATCAAAAATAGGAGGTAGAACCAAGAAAGATTTCTTTTTCGATTCATCCCTGGAGTTGAATACCTCATTCAATAATTTTTTTTTATCCAACCCGTAGGAATCAATAGAAAAGGAAAATCCCTTATGATACACCAGATCTGGCTCGGTTATTGATAGAGTGAATAGATCTGCCATTTCTTGAAATCTCTCTTCTGATTCAAAATCGCGGTGTAACGTGTACCCCCCCCTGTTTCGGTCATGGAATAGATGAAATAAAGAAAAAAATGGATTTTGGTTCAAGAATGAAATTTTATTGGAACTGTCCATATCCGGTTCATCCTTCGGAACCATATCACATCCCGGATCTGATGAAATAGGATGAATTGAGACGGTATTTTGTAAATACGTAATTATCTTGAATATATCAACCATTTCTTTATTTTCCGATCGTCTGGAAGGGACAAAAGAAAAATCTTGTTCTTTCTTCAACAATTTATGATCTCTAGTGGACCTCTCAGTAGGATTCGAACCCAGATGAAGTTCTGACCATCTGTCAGAGAAAAAGGAACGAATTGATTTTGTAGAATTCCCAAGAATTGCTTCGATTTCTTCCGGAAGCAGATGATTATTCATCTGCTTCTCACGTTCCGTGAATAGCCGGGACATTGAGGAATATCCAGAAAGGCATTTCGGGAATCGGTCTGATTTTCTCTCTGTTCGTTCCGTTTGAAGAAAGGAAGGATCCCAATCCCAAAGAATCGATCTTTCTTTTTGTTGTTGAATCTCTCTTTGATTGATCAATGTGTGATATTCGGAATCCTCATTACTAATCGAATCGAAAGGGTCTCTGGATTGATCAGAAGATCCTTTCAATTGGCTAGAATTCGTTACTTGAACGAAAATAGATCTTGTGGAATCATATTGAATATTTGACGATACATTCCGTACCTTGCTAAAAAACCGATCCTTGCTTACCAACCACACATTGTCTAACCAAATCCAACTCTCTCTCGATACGTTCCTCAAAAAATCCGACTCGTGCAGATTCTTTCCCCAACTAATGAAGATATCTTGGCGGAATTGCCACATATGAAATTGAGCACAATTTTGCAAAGAAATACCCCACTTGTTTCTCGAGAAGAGATGGGAAACATGTTCAATCTCATTTGATTGAATAGTTGACTCAGCTCCTTGTTGTTTGAAGAAACCCTCTACTTCAATTGGTCTTTTTTCACGAAAAGCAGACATGAGATAACAAATCCAGTGTTTCACTAAGATTTCGAATAGCTGTCCCGAATTCAAGTTGATTATGTTTCGCTTCTTTCTCAGAGAAAGACGATCAAACAATTCCCAATCATGGTCCTTGCGGATCGAATCATCCGTATAGGATACAAAAAGAAACTCCAGATATTTGATATCTTTCTCTTTAAATGAGATCTCAATTCCAGCTACGGTTTCCTTAGATATCTTACAACTAGAATTCCACCTTTTTCCGATCCGGTTCCTCCACCACCGCGAACCCCAGTTAGAGTCAGGCATTCTACACTTTTTCGTTATTGGGAGAACCCAAGTACTCTCTTTCGGATCCATGAAACAACTCTCAGAGATCTTTTTCCCTTTTGGAAGATAGAGGAGCGAAACAATCAACCTATTAATATTGGAAGACCAAAAAGATTCTTCCGATGTATCATTTCTGGGTCCAATGGAATTCATAGGTATAGGAAGAAGCCCCATCAAATAGAGATTTTTTCTTTCGACCATATTTCGATTGTTAATACGATATATAAGGACCGCTACTACAAGCAGTACTACACCTTTGATCGTGAAATATCGATTGCTTTTTGAACCCTGTGAATCGCGTGAAAGGAGGATACTCCAAATTCGGGGGTCAAAGAGTTTCATAAAACGTTCTTGGTGGAAAAAAATGTGAGTGAAAGATCCCACTGAATCGAATTTGGTCCATGAATCTAAGAAATAGTGAGAATTATTGATCTCTCTCAATATCTCTCTCAATTCGAAGATCCAGGATTTGAATTGATGTCGTTTCATTGATTCCTGTTTCATTGATTCCTCCTAAAGATTTCATTTCAATTGGAATTTGGTTATTCACGATGTACGATGATCCCTGTTAAGCATCCATGGCTGAATGGTTAAAGCGCCCAACTCATAATTGGCAAATTCGTAGGTTCAATTCCTGCTGGATGCACGCCAATGGGAACGTTCAATAAGTCTATTGGAATTGGCTCTGTATCAATGGAATCTCATCATCCATACATAACGAATTGGTATGGTATATTCATACCATAACATATGAACAGTAAGAACTAGAATTCTTATCAATACTGGAACTCATAGGGAAGAAAATGGATTTATGGATGGAATCAAATATGCAGTATTTACAGACAAAAGTATTCGGTTATTGGGGAACAATCAATATACTTCTAATGTCGAATCAGGATCAACTAGGACAGAAATAAAGCATTGGGTCGAACTCTTCTTTGGTGTCAAGGTAATAGCTATGAATAGTCATCGACTCCCGGGAAAGGGTAGAAGAATGGGACCTATGGGACATACAATGCATTACAAACGTATGATCATTACGCTTCAACCGGGTTATTCTATTCCACCTCTTAGAAAGAAAAGAACTTAAAAAAAAATACTTAATAACACGGCGATACATTTATACAAAACTTCTACTCCGAGCACACGCAATGGGGCCGTAGACAGTCAAGTGAAATCCAATTCACGAAATAATTTGATCTCTGGACAGCGTCATTGTGGTAAAGGTCGTAATGCCAGAGGCATCATTACCGCAAGGCATAGAGGGGGAGGTCATAAGCGTCTATACCGTAAAATAGATTTTCGACGGAATGAAAAAGACATATCTGGTAGAATCGTAACCATAGAATACGACCCCAACCGAAATGCATACATTTGTCTCATACACTATGGGGATGGTGAGAAGAGATATATTTTACATCCCAGAGGGGCTATAATTGGAGATACCATTGTTTCTGGTACAGAAGTTCCTATCTCAATGGGAAATGCCCTACCTTTGAGTGCGGTTTGAACCATTGATTTACGTAATTGGAAGTAACCAATTAGGTTTACGACGAAACCTAGAAATCAATCACTGATCCAATTTGAGTACCTCTACGGGATAGACCTCAACAGAAAACTGAAGAGTAACGGCAGCAAGTGATTGAGTTCAGTAGTTCCTCATATAAAATTATTGACTCTAGAGATATGGTAATATGGAGAAGACAAAATTGTTTGAAGCACCGACAGAACCGGAAGCGCCCCTTGTTTCAAAGAGAGGAGGACGGGTTATTCACATTTCATTTGATGGTCAGAGGCGAATTGAAAGCTAAGCAGTGGTAATTCTACCCCCGGGGAAAAATAGAGATGTCTCCTACGTTACCCGTAATATGTGGAAGTATCGACGTAATTTCATAGAGTCATTCGGTCTGAATGCTACATGAAGAACATAAGCCAGATGATGGAACGGGGAGACCTAGGATGTAGAAGATCATAACATGAGTGATTCGGCAGATTTGGATTCCTATATATCCACTCATGTGGTACTTCATCATACGATTCATATAAGATCCATCTGTCTAGATATCATTATATACATCCAGAAAGCCGTATGCTTTGGAAGAAGCTTGTACAGTTTGGGAAGGGGTTTTGATTGATCAAAAAGAAGAATCTACTTCAACCGATATGCCCTTAGGCACGGCCATACATAACATAGAAATCACACTTGGAAAGGGTGGACAATTAGCTAGAGCAGCAGGTGCTGTAGCGAAACTGATTGCAAAAGAGGGTAAATCGGCCACATTAAAATTACCGTCTGGGGAGGTCCGTTTGATATCCAAAAACTGCTCAGCAACAGTCGGGCAAGTGGGTAATGTTGGGGTGAACCAGAAAAGTTTGGGTAGAGCCGGATCTAAACGTTGGCTAGGTAAGCGTCCTGTAGTAAGAGGGGTAGTTATGAACCCTGTAGACCATCCCCATGGGGGTGGTGAAGGAAGGGCCCCAATTGGTAGAAAACAACCCACAACCCCTTGGGGTTATCCTGCGCTTGGAAGAAGAAGTAGAAAAAGGAATAAATATAGTGATAGTTTGATTCTTCGTCGACGTACTAAATAGGAGATAAAATCGAGAATATGTTTCTTCGTCTTTACAAAAGAAAAAAAGATAGGAGTAATTAGCTGTGACACGTTCACTAAAAAAAAATCCTTTTGTTGCTAATCATTTATTAGGAAAAATTGAAAAGCTCAACATAAGAGGAGAAAAAGAAATAATAGTAACTTGGTCCCGGGCATCTACCATTATACCCACAATGATCGGCCATACAATTGCTATTCATAATGGAAAAGACCATCTGCCTATTTATATAACAGATCGTATGGTGGGTCACAAATTGGGAGAATTTGCACCTACTCTAAATTTCCGGGGACATGCGAGAAGCGATAATAAATCTCGTCGTTAATGTTAATAATAATAAAGTGAATATAGGTGCTCGTCGTTCATTGGTGGGAGGTTAACCTTATGATAAAGAGGGACCCAGATGTGGAAGTATCCGCTTTAGGTCAACATATATGTATGTCTGCTCACAAAGCACGAAGAGTGATCGATCAGATTCGTGGGCGTTCCTACGAGGAAACACTTATGATACTAGAACTCATGCCTTATCGAGCATGTTACCCTATTTTTAAATTGGTTTATTCGGCAGCAGCAAATGCTAGTCACAATATGGGTTTCAAGGAAACAGATTTAATCATTAGTCAAGCCGAAGTCAACGAGGGGACTATCGTGAAAAAGTTAAAGCCTCGAGCTCGAGGACGTAGTTATCCGATCAAAAGACCCACCTGTCATATAACTATTGTATTGAAAGATATATCTAAAGATCAAGACTATTTCATATGGTTAAGAAAAACTGGATATGTATATATAGATAAATATACGGATGTTAGAGAGAGGTATCTATGTATGGTAGAGCACGAAAGACTAAAATGGGCTAATGAAGAAAGCGAAGAAGGCGAGGGTGTATGGGACAAAAAATAAATCCACTTGGTTTTAGACTTGGTACAACCCAAAAGCACCATTCCCTTTGGTTTGCACAACCAAAAAGTTATTCTGAGGGTCTACAGGAAGATCAAAAAATACGGGATTGTATCAAGAATTATGTACAAAAAAATATGAGAATATCTTCAGGTGTAGAGGGAATTGCGCGTATAGAGATTAAAAAAAGAATCGACTTGGTCCAGGTCATAATCTATATGGGATTTCCAAAATGGTTAATAGAGGGTAAACCGAGAGGAATTGAAGAATTACAGATCAATGTACAAAAAGGTTTTAATTCTGTGAACCGAAAACTCAACATTGCTATTACACGAATTGCAAAACCCTATGGAGACCCTAATATTCTTGCGGAATTTATAGCTGGGCAATTAAAAAATAGAGTTTCATTTCGAAAGGCAATGAAAAAAGCTATTGAATTAACTGAGCAAGCAGATACAAAAGGAATTCAAGTACAAATTGCAGGACGTATTGACGGAAAAGAAATAGCACGTGTCGAATGGATCAGAGAAGGTAGGGTTCCCCTACAAACCATTCGAGCTAAAATTGATTATTGTTCGTATACAGTTCGGACTATTTATGGGGTATTAGGCATAAAAATTTGGATATTTGCAGACGAGAAATAATCAAAGATTTCTTCTTTTACTTTTCTATCTAGCACAGGACAAAAAAACAAAACCTTTCATTTTTTTTCCCTTTAATCTAAAATGATCAATTTCAAATCTTTTAATTCTATAGGGTTAAATAAAAATTAGATTGACCCTTTGGTATAATTGCTATGCTTAGTGTGTGACTCGTTGGTTTTTTTAGTTTAGATTAGATTAAAAAAGGAAAGGACGGTCCCCTAGTCTGAACTAAGAACTATGTAACTAATAACCAGCTCATTGCTTCGTATTATCGGGATCCAAAGAAACAGTCAATATATGATGTATTGATCATATCGTTGTAGCAACTGAAATCTTTTTAATATTACATATACATAAAATAAAAACCAATCTGATCGTGGATTGTGATATGAAATAAAAAAAAAGGATGTGGATAAATGGAAGGGGGAGAGAAAGAGAGAAGGAGAATATCAACGATATATTATTCCAATATGTATGGTCTATGAATAATCTCATACAAAGGCAGTGTAATAAAGCATCAATATGGATTCGGCCATAATCATAATTAATCATTAAATGAATCCGGTTCATAGGAAAAATAAATACAAATAAAAGAGAGCTTCGAGTCAATAAAGACTGAGTAGATTGACTCAGAAACAACAAATTGAATTAGGAGCTCCGTTGCAGAGTTCAGGCCTAGCCATTAACCAAGAAGTGATGGGAACGACGGAACCTATGACTGCAGAAGATTCCATTGAAAACGAATCCTAATGATTCATTAGGTGGGATGGCGGAAAGAACCAGGAACCTATTCCTTTTTTTCTGAGAGGTCAAGGACTGACCCTACGAATTAAACAGATATTGAAAGAGTTAATATTCGCCCGCGAAGGCCTTATTGGATTGCTAAGTTTTTTGGATTCAATAAAGGTCAAAATAAAGATTCGTAAAAAAATTATATATTCTAGAGGTATATTTCCAGTTGTAGATAAAACCCAAGATATATAAATTTTTACGTGACAGATTAGATCTCAAAAAATCCTATGATTCAGTCGATTATAAATTCAATACATATTCGTAATATTATGGAATCATTTCATTCGCGAGGAGCTGGATGAGAAGAAACTCTCATGTCCGGTTCTGCAGTAGAGATGGAATTGAGAATAACAAACAACCATCAACTATAACCCCAAAAGAACCAAATTCCGTAAACAACATAGAGGAAGAATGAAGGGAATATCTTACCGAGGCAATCATATTAGTTTCGGTAGATATGCTCTTCAGGCACTTGAACCCGCCTGGATCACATCTAGACAAATAGAAGCAGGGCGACGAGCAATGACACGATATGCGCGTCGTGGTGGAAAAATATGGGTACGTATATTTCCAGACAAACCTGTTACATTAAGACCTACGGAAACTCGTATGGGCTCGGGGAAGGGATCTCCCGAATATTGGGTATCTGTCGTTAAACCGGGTCGAATACTTTATGAAATGGGTGGAGTATCAGAAATTGTAGCCAGAGAAGCTATTTCAATCGCTGCGTCCAAAATGCCTATACGAACTCAATTCCTTTTTGCAGAATAGGGATGTGCAACCAAAGGAAAGGAGTCTTTTTGATAAAAAAACAAAAAACCGCAGGCCTTTTTTTCTGGACAAAAAATATTTCTTTCTTTTTTTGCCCTTTCTTTGCATTGAAAGAAACGATAAAAAAATAATGATATGATTCAACCTCAAACCCTTTTAAATGTAGCGGACAACAGTGGGGCTCGAAAATTGATGTGTATTCGAATCATAGGAGCTAGTAATCGTCGATATGCTCATATTGGTGACGTTATTGTTGCTGTAATCAAAGAAGCAGTGCCCAATATGCCTCTAGAAAGATCAGAGGTGATCAGAGCTGTAATTGTACGTACATGTAAAGAACTTAAACGTGACAACGGTATGATAATACGATATGATGACAATGCCGCAGTTGTCATTGATCAAGAAGGAAATCCAAAAGGAACTCGGGTTTTTGGTGCGATCGCTCGGGAATTGAGACAGTTGAATTTTACTAAAATAGTCTCATTAGCTCCTGAGGTATTATAAATACTATATAGAATAAAGACTAATAGACAAGCCCGTGATATGATAGAGTAGGGTCTTGGGAATGGATTAAATTAATTTAGTAGATTATGTATCACGTATATCCCTTAACTTTAGAATTAATAAAAAAAAATGAGCATGTTGATTATATTAAAACTCGGAGGCACCAAAAATTATAGTTCATCATGGGTAGGGACACAATTGCTGACATAATAACTTCTATACGAAATGCTGACATGGATAAAAAAGGAACGGTTCGAATAGCATCTACTAATATTACCGAAAACATTGTGAAAATACTTCTACGAGAAGGCTTTATCGAAAACGTGAGAAAACATCGAGAAAGCAACAAAAATTTCTTGGTTTTAACCCTTCGACATAGAAGGAATAGGAAAGGGCCATATAGAACTATTTTAAAACGTATCAGCCGGCCTGGTCTACGAATCTATTCCAACTCTCAACGAATTCCTAGGATTTTAGGAGGAATGGGTATTGTTATTCTTTCTACTTCTCGAGGTATAATGACAGACCGAGAAGCTCGGCTAGAAGGAATCGGAGGAGAAATCTTGTGTTATATATGGTGATCCTTCTGATATCTGAATTGATTTGGTAACTTCCTATATTGTGAAAAAAGAAAAAGAGGAAGGACTGGTTGCCTAATATCACTCCTCCTCCATTAGTTGATACTTCAAAGGGGGTTACCTGAAATGAAAGAACAAAAATGGATTCATGAAGGTTTAATTACTGAATCACTTCCCAATGGCATGTTCCGGGTTCGCTTAGATAATGAAGATCTGATTCTAGGTTATGTTTCAGGAAGGATCCGACGTAGTTTTATACGGATACTACCAGGAGATAAAGTCAAAATCGAAGTAAGTCGTTATGATTCAACAAGGGGACGTATAATTTATAGACTCCGAAATAAAGATTCGAACGATTAGGTGTTTTTTTTATACATTATTTTTGTGGGGATACAACTCGAGGTTAAAAATTCCAAGAGACTTATTTTCTTCCAAGGAGTAGATTCGGAATTAAGGTAAGGAATGACAAATATGAAAATAAGAGCCTCTGTTCGTAAAATTTGTGAAAAATGTCGACTGATTCGCCGGCGGGGACGAATTATAGTAATTTGTTCCAACCCGAGACATAAACAGAGACAAGGATAATCCTTCGAAAAAAGGACCCAATGTACAAATAAAATGAAGGATCTGTTTTAACCTGAAATGGATATATCCGTATATCTCTGACTCATATTGATGAGATGATAAAAGATGGCAAAACCTATACCAAGAGTTGGTTCACGTAGGAATGGACGTATTAGTTCACGTAAGACTGGACGTAGAATACCAAAAGGAGTTATTCATGTTCAAGCAAGTTTCAACAATACCATTGTAACGGTTACAGATGTACGGGGTCGGGTGGTTTCTTGGTCCTCCGCCGGTACTTGTGGATTCAGGGGCACAAGAAGAGGGACACCGTTTGCTGCCCAAACCGCAGCAGGAAATGCTATTCGTACAGTAGTTGATCAGGGTATGCAACGAGCAGAAGTCATGATAAAAGGTCCTGGTCTCGGAAGAGATGCAGCATTACGAGCCATTCGTAGAAGTGGTATACTATTAAGTTTCGTACGGGATGTAACCCCTATGCCACATAATGGATGTAGACCTCCTAAAAAAAGACGTGTGTAGAAATAAGAATGGAACTGATTTCAAGAGAAAAAAATGATTCAATAATCTGATCAAAAAAAATTACTATGCTTCGAGAGGAAGTAGCAGTATCTACTCGGACACTACAATGGAAGTGTGTTGAATCTAGAGCAGACAGTAAGCGTCTTTATTATGGCCGTTTTATTTTGTCTCCGCTTCTGAAGGGTCAAGCCGATACAATAGGCATCGCGATGCGAAGGGCTTTGCTTGGAGAAATAGAAGGAACATGTATCACACGTGCAAAATTTGACAAAATACCACATGAGTATTCTACTATAGTAGGTATTGAAGAATCCGTACATGAAATTTTAATGAATTTGAAAGAAATTGTATTAAGAAGTAATCTGTATGGAACTCGCGACGCATCCATTTGCGTCAGGGGTCCTGGATACGTAACTGCTCAAGACATCATCTTACCACCTTCTGTGGAAATTGTTGATACTACACAGCATATAGCTAG